TGCGACTAACTATAATGAGGAGGACGACATACCCACTCACGATCTACTATTTGGTAAGTAGCTTCTTTCTATTGGTTCGAATCCAATTCGTGAGCCAAAGTCACTAAGATCATTCCAAGCTGTGAGCCTGCCCCGAAAGTAATTTCTCGAGTAAGATGAACCGCCTGGTTAACTGATAGATTCTTCTCATTTTGATGATCCATTTCTAAACAAGACGGCTGTGATTGTTCCCAAGAGCCTCGAGAACGACTCGCCAGGCGGTTACCTTTTTTTTTTCATATCTATATCCTCTGCTGAAAAAGGACATCCTTTGTCATACTAGTTGGAAGCGGGCCGGGTTTGCTAGCGCCATGGCTTGTTTTAGCGGCAGCTCCCCCTTGAGTTGGCAAGTCCATCTCATATAGCTACGAAATCCATTCCTCTACCTGACAGACTGACCTAGCGCCTTCTCCTTCATGGCAAGAAAAGATCCATCCTTCAACCAATGTATTGAAGTGGAGGCAATAGATTCTTCTTGTTCATCAACCGATTCTGAAACCGAATAAGAGTAGGTTCCCCTAAGTTGTTGGAGGCGTCTTCTTTGAATTCAAAAACAATTTCACTTGAATGAGTGAATCCTATCAACTAGACTCTTCCGAAATTGCGTATAGAAAGAAAAAGAGATTCGTCTTGCCGGGTGTGATTGATGCACAGAAGAAGTTCTTTTCTCCCATGCTTTCCGTTGGTCAACAACCAACAAAAGTTCTCTATAGTTCTTCACTACACCATTGGGATCCAATATAGATAACACCTCGGTTGACATAATAACTTGCTCGGGCACTCCGCAAGGAAAGCCAACTCACTCCATCTTTCTACGATTCTCGGCCACAGCTCTTCATATTTATGGGAGCTAAGATGTAAAGGAGACCTTGACCCAAGGAAAAGAGCGGAGACTGTAAATGCTCTTCAGACTAGTTACCCGCGGGCAGAGAAAGACGGGGACAGGGTTCCACGCCTTGTTACGACTTATCGGGGAAGAATTTATCCATGGAAAGCTCAGCCAGACCCGCCCGCAGAAAGACGACTCTTTTGGAAGTAGTAGGGTTGAGAAGTAATTTCGCCGGATGCAAAGACTGAAACAAAGCATCTCGCTATATTTTTCCTAGCATTGAGCTGCTTGTGAAAGTTAACAATTGGGTCTGTCGAAAGTCTCGCAACTTGACTCTTTTTTTCTCCCTTTGGCGCAAGGCCTACAATGTTGGCGTATTTTGCTAGTCAGATGAACCAAGCGAAGCGGAACTTGACTTTGAGTGTGTAGAGAAGATTTGATCAGCAGATAACAGGCTGCTTATAGGTCGATGGTCTGCAAGACATAGATAAAGAAAGGGAAGGAGAGCTCTCCGTTCGTAGTTCAGAGCTATCGGAGCGCTACGAAGAGCAAGTGCTTTCTCAACACGGATAATACTAATATATGAATAAAAAAAAAGATTCAAAAACTAAGTAAAAAAAGTGCGTATATGGTGTGATACCAACTTTCCCAAGCACTACATTACTTGGCTTCATCCTAGCCGCTTTTTACTTACTGGTGGTGTGAAATCCCTCAATCAGGGGGTCCCCTAAGATAAAGAAAGGGATGGTTTCTGGTTAGCAGAACTAGATAGACGGAAGTAGGCCCTCTATTCCCACCTCGGGATGCTGGGAAATAAGCCCTTCTCTAGGTAAATTTAGGGTATCCCCCTCAAGAGTCAAACTCCATTCTAGCAGCTACATAGCGGCAAACGGTGACTCCGGAGGTAGCGACAGATCCCGGCATCAAAAGCGGGGGAAAGCGGGTAACTGTAATAGAATACCATCGAATCGTGAGAAGGGAATACCTAGCTAGCTCCCCAGCTCTTGTTCTCCTCCAGTCCTTTCATCTCCATTTGCTGGGACCGGACCTGTATGTAAGCCTTTCTTTGTTCTAGGGAAGGCCCGCCAGTCCCGAGAATAACCTCGTAGCCAGAAAGAGCCTTGTGGGTCATGCCGCCTTCCTTACATTAGGGTTGGGATGCCCTTCTCATTCTCTTACGGCTGGAAAGGGTTACCTTATTACTTTATATATAATATGCTTGGTTCCGATGATTAGATCTCCTTGGCCGTCCGTAAGGTGCAGGTCCAATCTATCTAGCTAGGGCGGAAGGGCCGGGTCCGCTTGACTCAAAAAGAAAATACCAATCAATAACCCAATACTAAGATGGAAAAGAGGAAATAAGAGCCGCTCTCTTCAACTGGTAACCATTGGGGGTAAAATTCTGCAACAACAAAAGTGACTGGTCAACCTTTGGTTCGATAGGCTGGTGATCTCAGAATCCGATTCAGTACTCGATGATGGTATTATTCTTTTTTCAATTCAGTATTTGACTAGGTAGGAGGCTCTCTTAAGCCTGACTCCGATAGCCGCTCTTCAAGCTGATGCGCGGTAAGATACTTCTTTTTCTGGTGTAATAGAGTATATTCATTACAAACCTGAATTCTCGCGTTTCCTCTATCACTAGATATTCCCTCGTGCGGATGAGATATAGTAGCCCTTAAGCTGTTGAGCAGTGAAATCCTTGTTTTGTTGGTGCAGGTCTGGGATCAGTAGTAGCTTCCTGAGCGACGAGAGCCTTCCACCTCTGCATTGGCCGACAGTAGAACTCCTGGGTGAAAGGTAAATTCCGAAAAAGAGTAGTTTCTCCGTCTACAATATGCTCGAACCTTTACTTTCAAAATCTTCCACACCGAAAAAGCCCGTTCATCTCTTCTTTCTCGGAAAGATGGAATAGGAATCTATTTGGTAGAGTCTGCCGTGGGAAAGCCTTAGCGACTCGAATAGATAATAGTGATCACCCAGTGAAACGTATAGTTCCACCTCTGGTAACACGGTTGGATTGCTAACTTCTTCTTTTTCATTAGGGACGGGTCTTTTCTTCCCTCTGCGGAGGGGTATGAATAGGGCATACAAGGGGCTCGATCGAAGAGAGACAGTGGTGACTCGCCAAGAAAGATTTTAGAAGTGCTACCTGACTACAGTCGGTTGATGTTATAAAGTCCTCCATTATGGAATGGTTCTCAGCAGCACGTGAATCTCCTAACTCGCTGAAAGTGACAGCGTTTATTTCATTTATATATATTATATTAGCTTAGCTGAAACGGATCGAGTGTCCTACAAATCAATAGAATCTAGTTCGTTCGGATGATGTACTTGGGAGGACCGTAGCCCAAGCCACCAGGCGAGGAAAGGTTTCTTTCATATGGATCCACTTCTTGCCACTCTTCTCATAATCTAATGGTGGAACTCTTCTTTCTTGAATCATATGCATTGGATTCCCAGGAAGAGACGAAAGATACTCGCGAAGAACAGTCATGGCCAAGTGGATGGAAATAGCATAAATAGAGCCAAGCCTTCTCTAAAAGAAGCAAGTGCAAGTCCCAGGAAAGCAGCTACTAGCTAATGTCAGAGGACCTTTGCTTGATTTGACTTCTGCCTTGATGTGCCTCCTCCTTTTTCAATATGAAATTCGAGATTAAGTAGGTTGGTCAGTCACACAAAAAGGAGTAGCGAAGGGTTGCATTAACTTCTGCGGATACGAGGGAGAACTCGCTATTCCTAATACTAAGACTGCGTCTCTTGCATACACTTACTAAAATGCAGATAATCTTGAATGACCGTCGGGCATTTTCAGGTGGCGAAAGCCCAATGTATTCATTTTTTCTTTGATTCCGCCCGTAGGCGCTAACAAATAAGTAAGAAGCAGGTCCGATAGTGAAGGGAGAACACTTGCTTGGTACAACTCTCATGTGGACGTCCTGCTTGATACAAGCAATCAGTAGAAAATAAGACAATAGGCAGAGGCTATTAGTCAAGCGGGCGATTCCCTTAGGAATTTAGTGAATATGATACCTTCTATTCTATTGATCTGGAATTGGGCCAATACGATTGATAGGTAGTCGCCTTTTCAGGTAATGGGCTAGAGGAAGCAAATTCCTCTGTCCACGCGTGGACTAGACCGATTGAAAAGATTGGAAGGCCGGGTAAGGCAAACAGGTATTACTCTCCTAGAAGAACCCCCGGAGGTGAATTAGAGCTATTGAGTGCCATTACTACCCAATCAGTCTTTCCCTAAGGGATTTTCCTTAGTTGCGAAGAAGTGAAGTAAGGAACTAGCTCGAACGTAGGCAATTGCCTTATTAAAAGATGGGGCTTTCCCTTCCGATTTATACCCCAAAAGAAAAGGGTGGCTTGCTTTCATCACTTTCTCTCTCATTCAACTGGTGTCAAAGCTAAAGACAAAACCTATGGATTGGCTCGTTGACCGACATCGCGAACGGCTTCTACTCCTGGTTTGCCAACCTTGTCGACTTCCTCACTCGAGACAGGAATACTCAGGCCAAGTTCCATAATGAAAAAAGCGAGTTAGGGGTGTCAAAGGTCTCCTCACCTTAGTGGCATAGAAAACGACGATTTCTTCTTAGTAAACCTTGCAAATGCCTTTGCTTTTACAGCTGCCAGAAAGCTGACTTAACCACTGAACTGAGTTCGCTCGGTCAGCTTACTATGGATGAGCAAGACCGGAGGACTAGCCCGCAAGCGCAGCCTGAATGGAAGATAAAGGATTGCGTGCGCATCTGCCTATTGATTGATCAGAAAACCTCTTTGAGGATTCCCAAAAGCTTGAAAGGGCGAATGAGGGGTGAAGTAAGGAATGAGACAGACAAAGACTCACGTACGCCCGAACGAGGCCAATCAACAGGAATCCACCTGACCAAAGATTGGATCATTCCTTGCGCGCGAGACAAAGCCCACTTTCCTTCATTTGCATGCCTTTCTTTCCTAACTTTTTAAAGCGATCGATGAGCTAAACAGAAGATCCCTACTTGATACGAAACAGAACAGGAACTTCACTCATACTGAAATACTTCAATCGATGAACTCCTTGCAGCATCGATGCTCGAGGAAGCAAGAGCGGGATGAGTACCAACTACAACTAAAAATTCCTATTTTTTGGCTTCCGGATTTCGATCAATCTGTGAACAGTAGAAAGAATTCCATGGACACAGGTGAAAGAACAAGATCTGGCACTGGCAGCGGAGAAGCAGAGTGACAACCAGCCGGGCCAGAAGCCCCGTTTCCTTCAACTAATTCAAGCGATTCAGTCAGTAGGAAAGTAATCTCACTGAACATTGGTTTTTTATTCCTCGTGAAAAAACAACGAAAAATCGAAAGTCCAATATAGATATATAACTCATCTTTCTCCCCTTACGAACAATAAAATCAAGTGGCTTTTGTTGAAGGTCGTTCGAGCGAGAGTATGGCAT